AAAAGACTTACTATCTTTGGGATCTGATGCTACACCGCTGCTCAATACCTTAGTGGATCAACTCTATTACATAAGTTGATTCCTAATTTTTTATATCATATGATGAGATAAATAAGCAGTTCTTTTTTATTAACTGAGAACCTTGCTAATGGATCTTTACGGTGCTTCTTCTATCAATTTGATCCTTTTATCCATAGAAAGAGTATATAGGCTTCATATTGTGTTGGTATTTTTTTTTTGTTCCCCTGAAATCTCTTTCTTTGCTACAGCTTATAAAAATCGTTGCTTTCAACGATGCCTATGTAGAAAGCCTATTTCTTTTTTCTAGTATTTCTATTTGATTTACTAGCCGATTTGATCCTTTTTTATTTCTTTCTATAGTGGAGATAGTCGCACGTAATGACAGATCACGGCCATATTATTAAATGCTTGTGGTAAGAATGGATTGCGTTCTAGTGCCCGAAAATAATATTCCAAAGCTTTTGTATGCTCTCCATTACTTGTGTGTATAAGGCCTATGTTATAGAGTATATAACTTCGATCATAAGGATCAATTTCTGGTCGCGTAGCTTCATAATAATTTTGTAAAGCTTCCGCATAATTTCCTTCAGATTGAGCCGACATCCGTTACGGTTGTCATTCTATTCAAAGAATCCCCGTTCCAGAACCGTACGTGAGATTTTCACCTCATACGGCTCCTCCTTTCTGTGCATAGTCTTAAAAGGAATAATTTGTGGGATCTATAAATTAAAATATCCTTTTTTTATGAACTGACAGGGACTGGTATTTTTACAAGAAATCTCTAGCCATCCTTCCTGCAAGAGGTTTTTTTTATTAACAACAATTATATAAGTGTTAGTTACATAGAAAAAGGTAACTCCTACAATTTCTTTGTCCCTAACGCCCCGTTTTCAGGAATTAGTCACTTCAACGATCTTCGATGGTTATATGGGTATCCAAAATACAAACGAGATGGATGTTTGTTGTCCCAACCATTTTGATTAGTCCCGATACCGATAAGTAAGTAAAAGGGGTCATTTATAACAAAGTTTTTGCGTTGTTGATTTCTACGTGTAGTGCTTCTTCCCCTATGCCACCCATTCGTACTACTAATGTAAACTAGAATTGACCCGCCTGCCATTGCAATATCTATAGGTATAACCTTTCGCTCAATACTAAAATCAACGATTCAAGCATCTGAGGCCGCATCAATCGAGGATACACGACAGAAGGGATTGTTTTCTCTACAAGATTAACTTCACCTTCACGAGGGGTAGGTTTATTTCCATAAAATATTTTCTTTCTATCTTGAACTCCAGAAATGTCTCTTTCTAGTAAGACTGATAGCTAAAAAAAAAAAAATCAAATCGCACCATCTCTGTAATAGGTAAATGCTTCTTTTTCTCCTGAAGTTGTCGGAATTATTCGTAATAAGATATTGGCTACAATTGAAAAGGTCTTATCTATAAAATTTCCATTTATCCGAGATCTAGGCATAATTAGCAACCCATTCTACAATTCTTCTCATTTACCTTGAGGAAAATGATCTAACAAACAAGGGAATTGTACAGTACGAAATAACATAAAAACACACTACTTCTAAATCTAGACTTTTCAACTGTGTCCTTTGTCGGTCGAGATAAGATTGACTCTGATTGTATTTCATCTAAATTTGTCAGTATCTCAATGAAGAGACCTATCACCCATTTAATTTAACTCACTTTTTTAAGAATCAAGGCTTTATGTTACTACACTAAAGATTCTGACAACTTAAGTTAAGAAGTTTTGATTTCATCAGGATTCAAAGAAAAGAGAAAAAAAAAAAAGAAAGAAAATATTCTCTAAAAAAATTCACCTGTTTGTTTTTATAATGTTCTAATATACTATACAGTCAAAATAGAAAAACTTACAGAACAATTCATCCATTTGTAATAGATCCATGGGGTAGATAATTAGAGGAGTTGTCATTGAAGACATCCGGGGTTGGACTGTAAAAGCGTTTTTTACTATAGAACCATAGTCTATATGTAACCATAGTCTAAAATAGAGAGACTTTAGTCAGTTGATTTAGTTGAAGTTAAGTCATTGGTCTTATTAAGTCTAATTCTAATATATATATAATCTAATTCTAATATATATATATAATCTAATATATATAAATTAGAATCTAATATCTTATATAAATAAAAAATAAGAAAAGATCTTCGTCTTACCCAATTGTAAGCTATATCCCCTTTTTCCTTAATTCTTAAAATCTATTGACTATTTTTTATTTGACTATTTTTTTTGTTTTGTGGAAAAGTTTTTCTATTTCCCTCATTAGAATGGGAGTACCTATACTGCAAGAGTAGGAATTACTCGCTATTCACTCGGTTTATGGTCAATAATAAGATTATGTTATGTAGGAGAGATGGCCGAGTGGTTGAAGGTGTAGCATTGGAACTGCTATGTAGGCTTTTGTTTACCGAGGGTTCGAATCCCTCTCTCTCCTTTTCTCTACCTTCACTTAATTCACCAAGGCGACTTAACACACTTTATTAAATAAAAATTTATACCTTTATTGCTCCTCTATAAGATTTATACGCTTATTTGAGATGAGAGATGATATTTTCTATTCCTAATTACTGTAGTGGAGTAGAAAAATACCGAAAAACGCGAAAAAGTCATGAAAATTTTACTACGATTCTTGTAATACACAACTGGGAAAAATCTAGATAAAAAAGCTCTTAAACTTCGATTTCCATTAGCTCTTTTTCTATCTGGCAAAAGGAGACAAAATTGTCCGAACCTTTCCTTGTGATTTTTGTGAGTTTAAGTCTGACGAGAATAATATTCTACAACTAATAGCTCATTTATTTTCAAACCGATCCACTTACTATCTATTATTTGGTTTACTAATCCTTTATTATCGATTGAGTCAAGAGTCAAATGTTTTGGTACTTCCTCATGGGGGGATGAAGAAATATTATTTTGAATCAGAGCTTTTGATCTTTGATTATCCTTTGTTGAAATAATATCCTGGGGTTTGCAACGATAACTTGGTATATCTACTATACCACCATTAACTAAAACATGTCTATGGTTAACTAATTGTCTGGCTGCAGGAATAGTCGAAGCCATGCCCAATCGAAAAAGGATGTTATCCAAACGCATCTCAAGGAGTTGTAGTAAAACCTGTCCTGTTGATCCTTTGGCTTTTCCAGCGATATGCACATATCTCAGTAATTGTCGCTCTGTCAAACCATAATGAAAGCGCAATTTCTGTTTTTCTTCTAGACGAATACGATATTGTGATCTTTTACCGGAACGCAATTGGTTTTTAAGATCACTTCCGGACTTAGGTCTTTTACTAGTTAGTCCTGGTAAAGCCCCCAGACGGCGTATTTTTTTGAAACGAGGTCCTCGGTAACGAGACATAAAAACTCCTTTATGTTATTATTTTATTTTTATTGAAATTTCATAGAAAAAATAGATATAAATTAAGGCTGAACTAAAGCATAAACAAAGCAAATAAAAATCTACGTAAGTATTAGAAACAAGAATTAAATGGAACTGTATCCAATTAAAAGGAACTGTATCCATATATACGCATTTTTGACATGTTTTATTAGATATTTTCTATTATAGTTTATTTAGATTTTATAGTTATAAATAGATATCTAGATATAGCGAGATACATGTATAGAGATATAGATACGAGATTAAGTCTACGTTTTATGATTGGTATTCTTTCTCTAGTTGTTGGATAGAAGTCTAATTAATCCAAATTTTGATTCATAGTTAAAAGTTAATGTTAGTTAGAAGTTAATGTCGCATAATATAATAACAGAGCAACTCAACATTTCACGAAAGGAAAAAGAAAAGAGAGCAGTCTTTTGACTTTTTTTTGATCTCAAGAGGATATCATCAATCATGGAAAAAATCAGATAATAGGGAAAAAGCCCGCTATCGGAGTCGAACCGATGACCATCGCATTACAAATGCGATGCTCTAACCTCTGAGCTAAGCGGGCTCCCATAACCGAACGAACTTATAGGAAGCAAATTCCGAGTATCTTGACTATTAACAATTCGGTTTATTTTCTTCTTATCTTCTCTTCATTTCAGAATTATTATATAGTCTTTTCTTTGTATGTTAGATTTTTTTATATTATTCAGATATTACCTATATTTTATCTCTCTAGGCCTAGCCCTAACATACTATCTTCTAGAATTAGAGTCCATTTTATATATATGTAATAGTATATAGTTGTCTAGTTATTCTTAAACATGAATTAGCATTAATGAATATATATATTACTTAACTATATGATAGATAATTAATCTATAATTAATTATAATCTATTATTCTATTATTAATTAATTATAATCTATTATTAATTACTTAACTATATTATAGATAATTATTATATCTATAATTACAAAAAAAAGAAACAACTAGAGTAGTTAAATATTATATTATAACTATTAGTTAACTAATAGTAAATTAACCATACTATTAGCTAATCTACTTAATTCTATAAGAACTCTATTAGACGTTATATATAATAAGAATATAAGTTTTTTATAACAATAACAAAACTAATTATAATCAAATTTGACTATATAAAAAACGACTAATCAAATTTTTGACTAAATTAGTCAAATCAGTAATGAAAGGAAATAATATTTTCATATTTATAGAATATAGAATACATTTTATAAGAATGAAAAACTTAAATTAATAATAAAATACAACTATAAAAAATGAAAGAAAAAAGTATTCAATATGAATTGATGAATTGAATAAAAACCTTTTTTAATCTCATTCTAATTCTAAGAATGAAAATGAACTGAAATTAGAAGAATTATAATTATACTAGAGTGTTATTATAGAGTCTTTTCTTGGTATTAGTCCCATATCTTTTAGTCGGTCTATAGCGAGAAAAATATAAAAGATAAGGATAAAGATACAATCCAGAGTCTTCTCGTTTCATTTAGAAAGTCAGTAAATAGGACAAAACGGAGAAGAAGAAATATCGACCGTTCCAGTATTCCATATACTGCTGTAAAAATCAAGTGGGTACAGACATAGATCTAGGGATATATCTTATCACTATTGAATTGCAGATACATCAATGATAGAATCAATTTCGATTGGGATATGGATCATTTGATAAGGTTAAAACGAGAGAATAGATCAAAAAATAGCAGTAAATACTTTTTCGCTATACTATATCAATCAGTAGCTAATTAATTCCACATTTCGATTTTTAAAATAAATAAAAGATAAAAAAAGAAGTGGAAGGGATGACAATGGAATTCCGGTCTGAAATAAAAAGGGGATATGGCGAAATAGGTAGACGCTACGGACTTAATTGCATTGAGCCTTGGTATGGAAACCTACTAAGTGGTAACTTCCAAACTCAGAGAAACCCTGGAATAAAAAATGGGCAATCCTGAGCCAAATCCTTGTTTTGAGAAAAAGGGATAGGTGCAGAGACTCAATGGAAGATATTCTAACGAATGGAGTTGATTGCATTGCGTTGGTATCTGGAATTATTCTTTCTATCTAAGAAAGGGTAACCCTCTAGACCAAACACACACATATATATACTGACATTTGAACTGATGAATCAAGATCAGGACCCGAATCCAGAATATTAATTCCTATATTTAATATATCTATTCTATTAATATAGAAATTAAACTCAAAAATTTTCTAATTTCAGATTTCAGAATTATTCTGAATTCATTCCAAATTCAAGTAATAGTGGAATATTCTGTAATCAAATCATTCACTCCAGAGTCTGATTTCTTGTTATTATTAACTTTTCTAGTTATTATTAACTAATAAATTGGACGAGAATAAAGAGAGAGTCCCATTCTACATGTCACTACTGACAACAATGAAATTTATAGTAAGAGGAAAATCCGTCGACTTTAGAAATCGTGAGGGTTCAAGTCCCTCTATCCCCAAAAAAACGATTTGAATTCCTAAGTATTTTTCCGCTTTTTCATCGGTGACTCAAAATTCACGATATTTTACATTTACTCTACTCCTTCACTAAAAGATCCGAGCATTTTATGTTTAGCCCAAGTTTTTTTGTCTAATATACGTACAAATCTTATATTCTCGAATAGTGAAATAACGTATTCACTATTAACAATCTCTAATGTTAGGTTATCTTTCCAATTATAATATAAATCTTGAAATTCCTGTTAACGCGTATTCTTTTTTTGTCCTGTTATTTTAATGAACACAAACAGAAGTACTGGATGGAGTAAGATAAGGTGATGCATGTCAAATAGTCGGGATAGCTCAGTTGGTAGAGCAGAGGACTGAAAATCCTCGTGTCACCAGTTCAAATCTGGTTCCTGACAAATAATAAATTCTCGGAAGAATAGAATACTGAGACAAATTCAGCAAGAAAGAAAGGTCTCAGTACATTAATAGAGCTTGATACGTACTTATTCAGCCTTATAGTTAGATAGAGAAGGAGTATTTCATGTCTTTAATACAAGTGCTGTGGGATTGGGATAAAAAATTCCATTAGACTCGCTTTTTGTGTTTAGATTATGACTGATCTCATTCCTTCAAAAAGTTTCGTTTTTTTTTTCATTTTTTAACATTACATTATATATCTTTTTATATGGTTATTTCTTTTTATAATTAGATTACTATTTTCTACTTAGATTAATATTAATAATTCAAATTAATTAAAAATTAAGGAAATTAATAATTAAGGAAATATATTTAGATTAATGAAGAATAAAAAGACATTACATAATAATAATAATTCCAATTCCAAGATAAAGTTTACTAACTTTATCTATATTTATATTATTATTATAAAATCTAAAAAATATATATATATATATAAATGTAATATAAAATATAAATAAAAAAAGTAAAAATAGCACCCCCAACTAGTCTATAGGGGTTGAAGGAGAAAAAGGGATCAAATCCAGTATTCATTTTATATACAGTACAATTTAAATCCGATTCTTTTTTTATTGTTGAATTTCTTAGTTTTTGGATTTATTTTTTATTTATTCTTACTTGTTTGACTTTATTTTATAGGATTTATCTACGTGATATGCGCGGTACAAAGTTCATGCTACAGAACCCTTTTGATTCATTCTAGTGTCTCTCCTTATCAAAAAACGAATAGCATTTTAAATGGGGTTGGGAATAATAAAAATTAACCCCTTTTTAACTGATGCATAATACGAATTAGAATCATAGAATCAAGTGATTCTGTTTTCTAGGGAACAGAACGTAAAGTCAAAGTATTCTTTGACTTTGACTTGAAATATGAAATTGTGTCATATAAGTGACATTAGTTTCTTATCATTCAATGAGCATCTTGTATTTCATAGAAATTGGGAGTAATATAGTCCTTACGTAAAGGCCAGCCTATCCAACTTTCAGGCATCAAAATACGTTTAAGGCGTGGATGATTATCATAAGAAATTCCCAACATATCATAGGATTCACGTTCTTGAAAATCTGCACTCCTCCAAACCCAGAAAACAGAAGGGACTATAGGATTTTCCCTTGCGACAAATACTTTTATACATACTTCCTCCGGTTGATCAACGCCATACTGTATTCTCGTAAGATGATATACACTAGCTAAAAATCCACCTGGTGCGACATCATAAGCACACTGAGAGCGTAAGTAATTGTAACCATACACATATAAAATGACAGCAATGGAATCCCAATCTTCCGGTTTTATTTGTAAAGTCTCTATGCCTTGGTAATCAAAGCCCAAGGATCTATGAACAAGCTCATGCTTGACTAGCCAAGCAGATAAATGACTCTGCATCTTCTTGATCTCTCCCACATTTGGATTTATAGAAGTCTTTCATATTGACAATGAAATTTATACAGATTGAAGCTTTTTGTGATTCTCCTTAACCTAAAAGTAACCTGCTCAATTCACTACTTTTTGTGAAGATATTGAACTTTTGGATCTAAATAATTCTTCAGAAGTGATTTCTGAAGTAGATGATGATTGATAAAGCAATTCTTGATTGTAATTTCCAGTATGAATACTGCGTTGAACATGAAATTTGTGATTCGTAGTAAAACATCGATTTTCTTGTTGAGAACCAATTCTATCTTCATATATTTCTCGAGATATCTTCTTACGAAGTTTCGTTATTGCATCTATAACTGCCTCTGGTTTAGGCGGGCAACCCGGCAAATAGACATCAACAGGAATTAACTTATCGACTCCCCGAACCGTACTATAAGAATCGGTACTAAACATCCCTCCCGTAATAGTACAGGCCCCCATAGCAATGACATATTTAGGTTCAGGCATTTGTTCATATAATCTTACTAAAGAAGGAGCCATTTTCATTGTTACTGTGCCGGCTGTTAAAATGAGGTCCGCTTGCCTAGGACTTGATCTTGGTACCAATCCATAACGATCAAAGTCAAATCGCGAGCCTATTAATGCAGCAAATTCAATAAAACAACAACTGGTACCATATAAAAGTGGCCATAAACTCGAGAGTCTTGACCAGTTTGAAAGATCATTCAACGTAGTTGAAATAACTGAATTTGGTATTGTTTGGTCAAGTGACGGCAACTCAATCAAATTCATAACTGTCTCAATAGACTCTTTTTTATTGTTTGAATATTCATGAGCTAAGACCATTCCAATGCTCCTTTTCGCCATGCATAAACTAAACCAACAATTAGGATAAGCACAAAAATTAAAGCTTCTATAAATACGGATACACCTAATACATCAAAACTCATTGCCCACGGATAAAGAAAGACCGTTTCAACATCAAAAACAACAAAAACTAAAGCAAACATATAATAGCGAATTCGGAATTGTACCCAAGCATCCCCTATAGGTTCTATACCCGATTCATAACTAGATAGCTTCTCCGGTCCTTCACTAAGGGGGGCTAAAACGCCAGAAACCAGAAATGCCAAGATCGGAATAACACTTGATATTATCAGAAATGCCCAGAAAATATCATATTCGTAAAGCAGAAACATAGATGCACTCCTATTAATTAATGTGGAATATACTGAATTAGTTGATTCGAATTAGAATTAATTGTCAATTCGTCCAGAACAGTTTAACTTAAGTTACATAAGGATTCTATTGTTCTTAGTCTTAGTGATATAACATATAGGCATTAACAAAAAGGCCCAGGAGTCTATTTAAGTCTTTTTTTTGAATAAAATCAGGTATAGGATGTGGCTAGTGACTCAATATAACTATGTCAAAACTGGAATACATCGAATGATTATATTATCTCTTCGTGACCTATCCTAAATTTCGATTTTTTTTATAATTTTGACCTGTAAAATGGAGATAATTCTGAATTTTTTTTTATTAAATCTCTTTTATTGCTAGAAACCAAACTAGAAGAATTTTTCCATAAAAAAACTTTAGTAGGATCTCGACTGTCCCCACCGACTCTCTAACAAAAAATACAAAGAAAGGTGTTTTGTAGAGTTATAATGCAAAAAGATTTCGAATAGTAATACTAAAGTCAAAAAAAGGTGATTTGGAATCAACCAATTTAGTTAGTTTTTTTTACAGGAATATCACTTAGTCCGATTAACCCCATATTAGTAAGGCCAATCTCAATTTTAGCTGCAAGAAAGAGAAAGTAAGTTTGGTTTGAGGCAAACCCACATAAGTATAGTAGAGTGGGATAATTAGTGGACTCAGAAATTTGACATAAGATACTTTCTAATAGTAATAGAAAATAATACCATATTAGCAAAATCGAAAGATTTAAGAAATGAAATATCCACACCAACTCATACTCATAGAAATGCAAGAGTTTAAAAATAGTTATTTAAGACATTTATAACCTATAACCATTCATTTTATCTAAAACAAGAAATAAATTGGCATCGCAGTGCTCTTCGACAAAAAAGTTATTTCTTTGTTAAGGTATTCCCTAAATACAATACAAAAACTAATAAGTATGAGACACATATATGTGTCTCAGGCTTAGATAAGTTTGAGTAGATT